TCAAAAAAGGGGGGTTCCTCCTTTTATCGTTGTATGTGAAAGACATGTATTCTTCAAAATAGATCGTTCTTTTTAGTTATTATCTATACTTATTTCGTGTATGTGGATAATTTTTTTAATATACTCTTTTTAATATACATTGTTTTTTTACTTTAACATATAAATATATAATAAACATACAAATATATATAATACAAATATATTTATATATACATGTATATGTGATATATATATCACATATACGTATGCGCGCACATCACACATCACATATATAAATGACATGAGGGAAAAAAATGGAAGAAAATAAGGGAAAATAAAAATTGATTAAGCCCAGAGTGCTATGTCCATAATTCAAAGTAAGGAGTATCATAAGATTTCTGATAAACATAAGTTTTTTTATTGGGTTTCAATCCAATCAATCAGTTACACAACAAGTTAGGTAATTACTCCCTTCCCAAAATGAACTAGAATACCTAGGTATTTTTTTTAATTCGAATATAGATACTATGATCCATATTTGAATAAAAAAAAGTACTCTTTTTTTGGTCTAACTCTTTTTCCTTACTATATATAGTATACTATATAATATATTTATTATACTATTATAGTATAATAAATATGTTTATTAATCACAAAAAAAAAATAAGAATAATTAAGAATCCCAATATTTGACTTTTTTTTTCATATCTTTTTTTTTTGTTTATTTCTTTTATTATTGTTCCTTTCTAAAAGGATAAAAAAGATAAGAATTGGTGAATCGAGAACAATTTGTAATTATAAGAAAAAAGAGTTTCTTTTCTTATGGAACATACATATCAATATGCGTGGATAATACCTTTTCTTCCACTTCCAGTTACTATGTCAATAGGATTTGGACTTCTACTTATTCCGACAGCAACAAAAAATATTCGTCGCATGTGGGCTTTTCCTAGTGTTTTACTCTTAAGTATAGCTATGGTGTTTTCAGCCAATCTGTCTATTCAACAAATAAATGGAAGTTTTATCTATCAATATCTATGGTCTTGGACCATCAATAATGATTTTTCCTTAGAGTTTGGATACTTGATCGATCCACTTACTTCTATTATGTCAATACTAATTACTACTGTTGGAATCATGGTTCTTATTTATAGTGACAAGTATATGTATCACGATCAAGGATATTTGAGATTTTTTGCTTATATGAGTTTTTTTAATACTTCTATGCTGGGATTAGTTACTAGTTCAAATTTGATACAAATTTATATTTTTTGGGAACTTGTGGGAATGTGTTCTTATTTATTAATAGGGTTTTGGTTCACACGACCAATTGCAGCAAGTGCTTGTCAAAAAGCTTTTGTAACTAATCGTGTAGGGGATTTTGGTTTATTGTTAGGAATCTTAGGTTTTTATTGGATAACAGGTAGTTTAGAATTTCGGTATTTGCTCGAAATAACTAATAACTTAATCCAAAATAATGGGGTCAATTCTTTATTTGCTACCTTGTGTGCTTCTTTATTATTCGTCGGTGCAGTTGCTAAATCCGCACAATTCCCCCTTCACGTATGGTTACCTGATGCTATGGAAGGACCCACTCCTATTTCGGCTCTTATACACGCTGCTACTATGGTAGCAGCAGGAATTTTTCTTGTAGCTCGGCTTCTTCCTCTTTTCATAGTCATACCTTATATAATGAATTTCATTTCTTTAATAGGTGTAATAACACTATTATTAGGGGCTACTTTGGCCCTTGCTCAAAGAGACATTAAAAAAAGCTTAGCCTATTCCACAATGTCTCAATTGGGTTATATTATGTTAGCTCTAGGTATAGGTTCTTATCGAGCTGCTTTATTCCATTTGATCACTCATGCCTATTCAAAAGCTTTATTGTTTTTGGGATCCGGATCTATTATTCATTCAATGGAACCTATTGTTGGATATTCACCAGATAAAAGTCAGAATATGGTTCTTATGGGTGGTTTAACAAGATATGTTCCAATTACAAGAACTACTTTTTTATTGGGTACACTTTCTCTTTGTGGTATTCCACCTCTTGCTTGTTTTTGGTCCAAAGATGACATTCTTAATGATAGTTGGTTGTATTCACCAATTTTCGCAGTAATAGCTTATTTCACAGCAGGATTAACCGCATTTTATATGTTTCGGGTATATTTACTTACCTTTGATGGGTATTTCCGCGTTCATTTTAAAAATTACAGTAGCACGAAAAATGGTTCGTTCTATTCCATATCTCTATGGGGAAAAGGAACTCCAAGAGGAGTCAATCCAAATTTACTTTTATCAACAATGAATAAAAAGGTTTCTTTTTTTGCAAAAGAAAGATCCAAAATTGATAATAATGTAAGAAATAGGATACGATACTTTAGTACTTACTTTGGAAATAAATACACTTCCATGTATCCTCACGAATCGGACAATACTATGCTATTTCCTCTTCTTGTATTAGTACTATTTACTTTGTTGGTTGGATCAATAGGAATTTCTTTTGATCAAGGAGTAATAGATTTTGATATATTATCGAAATGGTTAACCCCATCAACAAATCTTTTACATTCAAGTTCTAATTATTCTGTAAATTTGGATGAATTTTTTACAAATGCAATTTTTTCGGTAAGTATAGCAATTTTCGGACTATTCATAGCATATATTTTATACGGATCCGCTTATTCATTTTTCCAGAATTTGGATTTAATCAATTCATTTTTAAAAAGGGGTCCTAAAAGAATTCTTGTGGACCGAATAAAAAATGTGATATACAATTGGTCATATAATCGTGGTTACATAGATATTTTTTATACTAGAGTTTTTACCGTGGGGATAAGAGGATTAACCAAACTAACTCAGTTTTTTGATAGACGTATAATTGATGGAATTACAAATGGTGTTGGTGTTGCAAGTTTTTTTATAGGGGAAGGGATTAAATATATGGGAGGTGGGCGAATCTCTTCTTATCTATTCTTGTATTTATCTTATGTATCAATATTTTTATTTATTTTTTTATTTATAATAAAATAAATTCCTAAAAATGAGATTCATCATTTCAGAGATATAAAAAGAAGAAAAAAAAAATGTTTTGTCTATTCGATCCAAAAAAAGCGGAGAATGCACATTTGCTTGAAACATTTCCCAAATAACCGTTTTACGTCTTTGAGCACGCATGGATCCTTTGATTATATCCCGACGAAAATCCGATTGTTGCGAGTAACGTATCAAAGCCACCTCTTCTGCTTGATCACTATTATTAGTATTATTTGTAGTTGTAATAGGGTTGGTATTCTGATTGTTATCAGTATAAATTACTACGCGTTTGGCTTTTCTTGAACGAATTTCATGATCTTCCTTAGATTCTTCCTCATTTTCTTCCTCCTGTTCTTCCAAATCATCAGTTAATTTGTATGACCACCGAGGAACCCTTTTATGGATTTCTTCTATTCCAATAGATTTATTTCTAATTATTGTTTGATCGTTTGGATCAGTTGTAATTACATCGAATACCCATTTTAAAGCTTTTGTTTGATTTTCAAAATCAATTCTTGTTTGCTCTCTCAATAAAGAATATTTTTTAAAATGCAAAATGGGTGCAGGCTCAAAAGGAAATTCTTTGATTGAGGTTAAGGAATTACCAATATAATTCAGTAATGATTCCCTATCAGGCGGATTCTTTTGATGTTCAAATTTTCTGGAATAATTAGAATTATTAGGAAGTAGCCCATAAATCTTATTTATCCAATTGATTTCTATGGAATCCTCCGTATCTGTAGAAGTGATTAAATCATTCATGATCATATGTGAATAGAATTTTTTTATTGTTCCACGATATGGTCCCCTCAAAAAGGGGTCATACGTTTTGGGCAAGTATTTTTGTTCGTTTTCATCATTGCATAATCTGGTCCTTTTTTCGAGCATATCTAGAGCAAGAAATCCCTTTTCTTTTTCTAGAGCTTTTGTTCGACTTATTAATTCATTGTTCAAGTTGTACTTTTTTTGCTCATTGGTATAAACCCAATAATGATACTGATCCACATGGGATAATTTTTCTGTCGTGTACAAAGACATTTTTCGTTCTATCATTTCCGAAAAAGTCGATAAACTAGGTGGATATGTAAAAGATATTATTTGTTTTCCATCACTTGGACATGTATAAAAAAAATATTGTGCCATTTCATTTCGTACAGCATTTTCAAATTGATTATTTTTTATATACCGACATGGGCGAT